ACTTAGAAAATTGTTTTTAATCGTTTTTGGTACTTCTTTTCCCCATAGAGATATTGAATAGTAGGAACGACTTTTTTGACCACTATAATTTTGAAAATGAACATTGAAATGTCCCTCAAAAGTAAGTAAATAGATCCGAAACATATAAAATGCGGTTAATCCTGCTGTAGAACAAGCTATTATTGCGAAAATAGGTGAATACAACCAACTAGCATTAAGAATTTCATCTTTGGACCAAAAACAAGCAAGGGGGGGAATACCACAAAGAGAAAGTGTACCTACTAAAAAAGCATTTTTTGTAATTGGTACATGCTTTTTTAAACCTCCCATAAGAACCATATTCTGACTTTTATCTGGCGAATATCCAACAATAGCTTCCATTGAATGAATAATAGATCCGGATCCTAAAAACAACAATGCTTTCGAATAAGCATGAGTAATCAAATGAAATAAAGCGGCTCGATAAGACCCCATACCTAGAGCTAACATCATATAACCCAATTGAGACATTGTAGAATAAGCTAAACCTCTTTTAATATCTTTTTGAGCAAGAGCTAAAGTAGCTCCTAATAATACTGTTATTATACCTATTAAAGATATGAAATTCATTATGTAAGGTATGATTCTAAAAAGAGGAAGAAGTCGAGCTACAAGAAAAATGCCCGCTGCTACCATAGTAGCGGCATGTATAAGAGCCGAAATAGGAGTAGGGCCTTCCATGGCATCAGGTAACCATACATGAAAGGGGAATTGTGCCGATTTAGCAACTGCACCGGCAAATAAAAGAAAGGCACACAAAGTAAGAAATAAAAAAGGAACCTCATTATTAGAAATCAAGTTATTGAATATTTGGAACAAATCCCGAAATTCAAAACTACCGGTTATCCAATAAAGACCTAAAATTCCTAATAATAAACCAAAATCGCCTACACGATTCGTTACAAACGCTTTTTGGCAAGCAGTCGCCGCACTAGGTCGTGTGAACCAAAAACCTATTAATAGATAAGAACACATTCCAACTAATTCCCAAAAAATATAAATTTGGATCAAATTCGAACTAGTAACTAATCCCAACATGGAAGTATTGAAAAAACTCATAGAAGCAAAAAATCGCAAATATCCTTGATCATGAGACATATAATTGTCACTATAAAAAAGAACCAAAATTCCAACAGTAGTAATTAATATTAACATAATAAAAGTAAGTGGATCGATTAAGTGACCGAACTCTAAAGAAAAATCATTATTAATGGTCCAAGACCATACATATTGATAGATAAAACTTCTATTTATTTGCTGAATAGATAGATAGACCGAAAGTATCATAACTATACTTAAGAATAAAATACTAGGAAAAGCCCACATACGGCGAAGATTTTTTGTTGCCGTTGGAAAAAGGAGAAGTCCCACTCCTATTAACATAGGAACGGGAAGTGGAATGAAGGGGATAATCCATGAATATTGATATGTATATTCCATAAAAAAACCTTTTTATTTTTAATTAATTCTTTCTAATTCACCGGCTCTTATATCTTTTTATAGGTTCAATAAAAAATCAAGATATGGAAAACTTAAATAGACTTTTCTATTCCTAATTATTCTGAATCTTTCTTCTTTACCCAATACTTCAAATATTCAAATCAAGAAGTTCGAATTGGTCAAATGATATGAATATGATCAAGTTACTATTTATATTTAAAATGAAATACCACACTAATTCATTTTATTAATATTGAATATTAAGTAAGATTTTTAGGAAAATGCAGAAAAAAATTCAATTATTATTACGTATTACGATAATTTATATCCATAGGGCAAATAATTATACCAAAATAGAGTAGTTAATACATTACTTTATATTGATATAAATAATAGGATGATCCATATCAAAACTGGCCCCCCAAAAAAAGAACTAGTTCTTTTTTTTTTAGTTCGTTTATTCATAATCATTAACTAATTCATGGTAGAACTGATTATTTTCCATTCGAATAAAAGACATTTCTTTTTCTTTGTAGAAAACGCTAGAATATCCCACACTTTTGTTTCAATACCAGGGAGAATAAATAGACTTAAAAGAAAAGACGAAATTACTAAGATGACTTTTAGAAAATCATGTATCCTTTGATTAACTACTAGTTTAATTCGAATTTTAAAATCAAAAAAATGTGTACTCGCTCTTTTCTTTTTCTTTTGAGCTTGACCAACTAATAAAAAACTACAGTAATTTAAAGAATTTGGAATTTGTTAGGTAAGGATTGGTTTTTTTGAACTTTTTGGTGTATTTTGTTACATGTATAAATAGAGCACGACGAAAATAGACAGAGATATAAAAAAAAAAGAAAAAATGGAATTGTTTGACCAATAGATGTCTTTCACATTCAACTAGAGAAATGAATAACTTTTTCAAATTTTTCATGGCAGTTCCAAAAAAACGTACTTCTATCTCAAAAAAACGTATTCGTAAAAACATTTGGAAAAGGAAGGTATATTGGGCAGCGTT